CGATTCGTGCGGATTCTTCCCCCAACTAACGAAGAGATCTTGGCGGAATTGCCACATATGAAATTGAGCACAATTTTGCAAAGAAATACCCCACTTGTTTCTCGAGAGGAGATGGGAAAGATGCTCAATATCATTTGATTGAATAGTTGACCCAGCTCCTTGTTGTTTGAAGAAGCCCTCCACTTCAATCGGTCTTTTTTCACGAAAAGCAGACATGAGATAACAAATCCAGTGTTTCACTAAGATTTCGAATAGCTGTCCCGAATTCAAGTTAATTATGTTTCGCTTCTTCCTCGGAGAAAGACGATCAAACAATTCCCAAGCACGGTCCTTGCGGATCGGATCATCCGTATAGGATACAAAAGGAGACTCCAGATAGTTGATATCTTTCTCTTTGAATGAGATCTCAATTCCAGCTACGGTTTCATTAGATATCTTACAACTATAATCCCTCTTTTTTCCGATCCGATTCCTCCACCACCGCGAACCCCAGTTAGATTCAGGCATGATACACTTTTTAGTTATTGGGAGAACCCAAGTACTCTCTTTCGGATCCATGAAACAACTCTCAGAGATCTTTTTCCCTTTTGGAAGATACAGGAGCGAAACAATCAACCTATTGATATTGGAAGACCCAAAAGATTCTTCCAATGTATCATTTCTGGGTCCAATGGAATTCATAGGTATAGGAAGAAGCCCCATCAAATAGAGATTTTTTCTTTCGACCCTATTTCGATTGTTAATACGATATATAAGGACCGCTACTGCAAGCAGTACTACTACACCTTTGATCGTGAAATATCGATTGTTTGTTGAACCCTGTGAATCGCGTGAAAGTAGGATACTCCAAATTCGGGGGTCAAAGAGTTTCATAAAACGTTCTTGGTGGAAAAAAATGTGAGTGAAAGATCCCACGGAATCAAATTTGGTCCACGAATCTAAGAAATAGTGAGAATTCTTGATCTCTCTCAATATCTCTCTCAATTCAAAGATCCAGGATTTTAATGGATGTCGTTTCACTGCTTCCTGCTTCATTGATTCCTCCTAAGGATTTCATTTCAATTGGAATTTGGTTATTCACGATGTACGACGATCCCCGTTACGCATCCATGGCTGAATGGTTAAAGCGCCCAACTCATAATTGGCAAATTCGTAGGTTCAATTCCTGCTGGATGCACGCCAACGGGAACGTTCAATACGTCTATTGGAATTGGCTCTGTATCAATGAAATCTCATCATCCATACATAACGAATTGGTATGGTATATTCATACCATAACATATGAACAGTAAGAAATAGAATTCTTATCGATACTGGAACTCATAGGGAAGAAAATGGATTTATGGATGGAATCAAATATGCAGTATTTACAGACAAAAGTATTCGGTTATTGGGGAACAATCAATATACTTCTAATGTCGAATCAGGATCAACTAGGACAGAAATAAAGCATTGGGTCGAACTCTTCTTTGGTGTCAAGGTAATAGCTATGAATAGTCATCGACTCCCGGGAAAGGGTAGAAGAAGGGGACCCATTATGGGACATACAATGCATTACAGACGTATGATCATTACGCTTCAACCGGGTTATTCTATTCCACCTCTTAGAAAGAAAAGAACTTAAATCAAAATACTTAATAACACGGCGATACATTTATACAAAACTTCTACCCCGAGCACACGCAATGGAGCCGTCGGCAGTCAAGTGAAATCCAATCCACGAAATAATTTGATCTATGGACAGCGTCGTTGTGGTAAAGGTCGTAATGCCAGAGGAATCATTACCGCAAGGCATATAGGGGGAGGTCATAAGCGTCTATACCGTAAAATCGATTTTCGACGGAATGAAAAAGACATATCTGGTAGAATCGTAACCATAGAATACGACCCTAATCGAAATGCATATATTTGTCTCATACACTATGGGGATGGTGAGAAGAGATATATTTTACATCCCAGAGGGGCTATCATTGGAGATACCATTGTTTCTGGTACAGAAGTTCCTATCTCAATGGGAAATGCCCTACCTTTGAGTGCGGTTTGAACCATTGATTTACGTAATTGGAAGTAACCAATTAGGTTTACAACGAAACCTAGAAATCGATCACTGATCCAATTTGAGTACCTCTACGGGATAGACCTCAACAGAAAACTGAAGAGTAATGGCAGCAAGTGATTGAGTTCAGTAGTTCCTCATATAAAATTATTGACTCTAGAGATATAGTAATATGGAGAAGACAAAATTGTTTGAAGCACCGATAGAGCCGGAAGCGCCCCTTGTTTCAAAGAGAGGAGTACGGGTTATTCACATTTCATTTGATGGTCAGAGGCGAATTGAAAGCTAAGCAGTGGTAATTCTACCCCCCCCGGGAAAAATAGAGATGTCTCCTACGTTACCCGTAATATGTGGAAGTATCGACGTAATTTCATAAAGTCATTCGGTCTGAATGCTACATGAAGAACATAAGCCAGATGAAGGAACGGGGAGACCTAGGATGTAGAAGATCATAACATGAGTGATTCGGCGGATTTGGATTCCTATATATCCACTCGTGTGGTATTTCATCATACGATTCATATGAGATCCATCTGTCTAGATATCATCATATACATCCAGAAAGCCGTATGCTTTGTAAGAAGCTTGTACAGTTTGGGAAGGGATTTTGATTGATCAAAAAGAAGAATCTACTTCAACCGATATGCCCTTAGGCACGGCCATACATAACATAGAAATCACACTTGGAAAGGGTGGACAATTAGCGAGAGCAGCGGGTGCTGTAGCGAAACTGATTGCAAAAGAGGGTAAATCGGCCACATTAAAATTACCATCTGGGGAGGTCCGTTTGATATCCAAAAACTGCTCAGCAACAGTCGGACAAGTGGGTAATGTTGGGGTGAACCAGAAAAGTTTGGGTAGAGCCGGATCTAAGTGTTGGCTAGGTAAGCGTCCTGTAGTAAGAGGAGTAGTTATGAACCCTGTAGACCATCCCCATGGGGGTGGCGAAGGGAGGGCCCCAATTGGTAGAAAAAAACCCGCAACCCCTTGGGGTTATCCTGCGCTTGGAAGAAGAAGTAGAAAAAGGAATAAATATAGTGATAGTTTGATTCTTCGTCGCCGTAGTAAATAGGAGAATATTGAAAATAGAATATGTTTCCTCATCTTTACAAAAAAAAAGGAGTAATTAGCTGTGACACGTTCACTAAAAAAAAATCCTTTTGTAGCTAATCATTTATTGATAAAAATTGCGAAGCTCAACACGAGGGCAGAAAAAGATACAATCGTAACCTGGTCCCGGGCATCTACCATTATACCCACAATGATCGGCCATACAATTGCTATTCATAATGGAAAGGAACATTTGCCTATTTATATAACAGATCGTATGGTAGGTCACAAATTGGGAGAATTTGCACCTACTCTGAATTTCCGGGGGCATGCGAGAAACGATAATAAATCTCGTCGTTAATATATTAATTAATAAAGTGGATATGGGTGCTCATCGTTTATTGGTGGGAGGTGAACCTTATGATAAAGAGTGACCCAGATGTAGAAGTATACGCTTTAGGTCAACATATACGTATGTCTGCTCATAAAGCGCGAAGAGTAATTGATCAGATTCGTGGGCGTCCCTACGAGGAAACACTTATGATACTAGAACTCATGCCTTATCGAGCGTGTTATCCCATTTTAAAATTAGTTTATTCTGCAGCAGCAAATGCTAGTCACAATATGGGATTCAACGAAACGGCTTTAATCATTAGTCAAGCCGAAGTTAATGAAGGTACTAGCATGAAAAAGTTAAAACCCCGAGCCCGAGGACGTAGTTATCCGATAAAAAGACCCACCTGTCATATAACTATTGTATTGCAAGATATATCTAAAGAGAAAAACCATTTCATATGGTTAAGAAAAGATAGATGGGTATATAAAAATAAGTATACAGATGTCAGAGAGAGGTATCTATATATGATGGATCATATGCTATATCGTAACAGAAACAGAATGACGTGGGCTAATAGAGAAATGATATGGCCTTATAGAGATAGCGAGGTGCTATGGGACAAAAAATAAATCCACTCGGTTTCCGACTTGGTACAACCCAAAGTCATCATTCTGTTTGGTTTGCACAACCAAAAAGTTATTCCGAGGGTCTCCAGGAAGATCAAAAAATACAGGATTGTATCAAGAATTATGTACAAAAAAATAGGAAAATATCCTCGGGTGCCGAGGGAATTGCACGCATAAAGATTCAAAAAAGAATCGATCTGATCCAGGTCATAATATATATGGGATTCCCAAAATTGTTCATAGAGGGCAGCCCGCGAGGAATTGAAGAATTACAGAGCAATGCACAAAAAGAATTTAATTCTGTGAACCAAAAACTTAACATTGCTATCACAAGAGTTGAAAAACCGTATGGACAACCTAATATTCTTGCAGAATTTATAGCCGAACAATTAAAGAATAGAGTTTCGTTTCGAAAGGCAATGAAAAAAGCTATTGAATTAACTGAAAAAGCAGATACAAAGGGAATTCAAGTACAAATTGCAGGGCGTATCGACGGAAAGGAAATAGCACGTGTCGAATGGATCAGAGAAGGTAGGGTTCCCCTACAAACCATTCGAGCCAAAATTGATTATTGTTCCTATACAGTTCGAACTATCTATGGGGCATTAGGAATCAAAATTTGGATATTTGCAGACGAGGAATAATGGGCCTTTCGTTGTCTTTCTGTTCCATCCATCCGGCAATTGAATAAAAAATCACAAACTCGTTCATTTTTTTCCGTTCAATCAAAAAAATGAGAATTTTTTAGAATTCTTAATTCTCTTAATTCTACTTAATTCTATAGGGTTGAATAACAATTCGATTGACTCCATCTCCATATAATTGCTATGCTTAGTGTGTGACTCGTTGGTTTTTTATTTAGAGTTAGGTTAGGATTAAAAAACAAAGGGCCATCCCCTAGTATGAACTAATAACTATATAACTAATAACCAGCTCATTGCTTCGTATTATCTGGATCCAAGGAACCAGTCGCTATATGATGTATTGATCATATTGTTGTAGCAACTGAAGCATTTTTTTTTTACATAAAAGAAAAATAAATCTATCTATAAGGTTGTGAAGCAAAAACAAAGGGATATGGATAAATGGAGGGGTGAGAGAAAGAAAGAAAAAGAATAGCAATGATATATGATTCCAATATGTATGGTCTATGAACTATCTTATAAAAGGCAATGTAATAAAGCATTAATGTATTCGTCCATAATTAATAATTAGATTCGATGAATATGAATACAATTTATACGAAAAATAAAAAAGAATAAAGAGCGCCGAGTCAATAAAGACTGAGAAGATTGATTCAGGAACAAATTTTATTAGGAGCTCCATTGCAGAGTTCGGGCCTAGTCATTAATCGAGAAGCGATGGGAACGACAGAACCTGTGACTGAGGAAGATTCCCTTGAAAACGAATCCTAATGATTCATTGGGTGGGATGGCGGAACGAGCCAAGAACCAATTCATTTATTCTGATAGGTCATGGAACGCCCCTACGAATGAAAGGGATGTTGAAAGAGCAAATATTCGCCCGCGAAAGCCTTACTGGATTGCTAAGTTTTGGGCAATTCAATAAAAATAAATAAAGGTAAAAATGAAGATTCATTAATTATAAAATTTATCATTTTATTTTATTCCTACGTGTATGTGACAGATTATATCTCAAAAAATTCCATGATTCATTATTCATTCAATTCAAAATAGATAAATATATACAATATTATTTAATCGTTTCATTCGCGAGGAGCTGGATGAGAAGAAACTCTCATGTCCAGTTCTGCAGTAGAGATGGCATTGAGAAACAACCATCAACTATAACCCCAAAAGAACCAGATTTCGTAAACAACATAGAGGAAGAATGAAGGGAATATCTTATCGAGGCAATCGAATTTGTTTCGGCGGATACGCCCTTCAGGCACTTGAACCCGCTTGGATCACATCTAGACAAATAGAAGCGGGGCGGCGAGCCATGGCACGATATGCGCGTCGTGGTGGAAAAATATGGGTACGTATATTTCCAGACAAACCTGTTACAGTAAGGCCTACCGAAACACGTATGGGTTCGGGGAAAGGATCTCCCGAATATTGGGTATCCGTCGTTAAACCGGGTCGAATACTTTATGAAATGGGTGGAGTATCAGAAATTGTAGCCAGAGAAGCTATTTCTATAGCTGCGTCCAAAATGCCTATACGAACTCAATTCGTTATTGCGGGATAGGGATATGGAACGAAAGGAAAGGGGCCTTGTGATGAAAAAACCGCAGTTTTTTTATTTCTGGACAAACAATCTTTCTTCTTTTTTTCTTCGCCCTTTAGTTAGTTAGCATTGAAAGAAAAAAGAGAAAAATAATAAGAATGATATGATTCAACCTCAGACCTATTTAAATGTAGCGGACAACAGCGGGGCTAGAGAATTAATGTGTATTCGAATCATAGGAGCTAGTAATCGCCGATATGCTCATATTGGTGACGTTATTGTTGCTGTAATCAAAGAAGCAGTTCCCAATATGCCTCTACAAAGATCAGAAGTGATCAGAGCTGTAATTGTACGTACATGTAAAGAACTCAAACGTGACAATGGTATGATAATACAATATGATGACAATGCAGCAGTTGTCATTGATCAAGAAGGAAATCCCAAAGGAACTCGAGTTTTTGGTGCGATCGCTCGGGAATTGAGACAGTTGAATTTTACTAAAATAGTCTCATTAGCTCCTGAGGTATTATAAATAGATTCTAAATAAATACTAATAGATGAAAACATAATAAAACATAAAAAAAGGGAGGTTCATAGTAAGATATCTGAACTGAATTAGATTCCATTAATTAGTAGAATGCATTAGTAGATTGTTTCTCACGCATATACCTTTAATAATTCATGAAAAAAAAAGAGTAGAGCATGCTGATTATATAAAAACCCGGAGGCACCAATAATTATAGTTCATCATGGGTAGGGACACTATTGCCGAAATAATAACTTCTATACGAAATGCTGACATGGATAAAAAAGGAACGGTTCGAATAGCATCTACAAATATCACTGAAAACATTGTTAAAATACTTCTACGCGAAGGCTTTATCGAAAATGTGAGAAAACATCGAGTAAGCAAGAAATATTTCTTGGTTTCAACTCTGCGACATAGAAGGAATAGAAAAGGGCCATATAGAACTGTTTTAAAACGTATCAGCCGACCCGGCCTACGAATCTATTCCAACCATCAACGAATTCCTAGGATTTTAGGAGGAATGGGTATTGTAATTCTTTCGACTTCTCGAGGTATAATGACAGACCGAGAGGCTCGACTAGAAGGAATCGGGGGAGAAATTTTGTTATATATATGGTGATCTTTATGATCTACGAATTGCATCCGTAGGAAAACTTCCTATTCTTTTTTTTGAGAGGAAGGGTTGTCTAATATCACTCCTACTCCATGAGTTGATAATTAAAGGGGTTACCTGGAATGAAAGAACAAAAAAAATGGATTCATGAAGGTTTAATTACTGAATCACTTTGGTATGTTTCGGGTTCGTATTGACTTTTCAACATTCTTCTCGTTCGGATACAATCGGAGGTTCCAAATTTCAAGAGACTTATTTTCTTTTCTTCGAAGGAGTAGATTTTAAATTAAAATTTAGGAGTAACAAAT